TCGAGCATTTGACTCCGTACCACTAAGGGGTTTAGACATACACTTGAAAGATAACCCAAAAGGGGGAGGGGATGCTTGGATAATGAATTTATATAGATCTTTTCCGGGTTAAACCCCACATCAAAATGACATTGACATACATTGACAAAATAATATTTCCACTTTTTCATCGGAAAAGGCCTATCTTTTGAAGCCAGAATAGATTTTCCTTCATATCGAAAATAATGTATGAAAGAATCCTTAACCAAGCATAGGGTTTCCCGAAAATCATTAGTAAAGCTTTCAGCAAAATCTTCTATTTTTTCATAGAAATATATTCGTTCAAAAAGGACTCGAAAAAATGTTGATTGTAAATAAAAGGATTGGTTACGAAGAAAGAAGAGAATAGATTCGTATTCATATACATGAAAGTTATATAAGAACAAGAATAATCTTGGATTATCCTTTGCAAAAATGGAAATAGATTTCTTTGGAATAATAAGACTGTTCAAATTCCAATACTCATGAAGAAAGAGTCGTAATAAATGCAAAGAGGAGGGATCTCTCACCCAGTAACGAAGTGTTTGAACCAATTTTTCTAGATGGATAGGGTAAGGTATTAGTAGATCTGACACATAATTTAAATGTGGAAACTTACTCTCTAAAAAAGGAAATATTGAATGAAGTGATTGTAAATTATGAGATTTTACTATTTCTGACCTTTCTAAAAGGGATACTAATCGTCGGGAAAATGGAATTTCTACAATGACTGCAATCCCCCCCGATAGCATTTGAGAATGCAAATTCTTGTTGTACCTAAAAAGTGGATTTTGGTTCGAATCATTGACAGAAAAAATCAAATGATTCTGTTGATACGTTCGAGTAATTAAATGTTTTACAACTAATAAACTTGATTTAGATTTAATGTCATAACCCCCATTTTCCAACAAAATGGATCTATTTAAACCATGATCACGAACAAATGTATAAATATACTCCCGAAGGATAAGTGGGTATAGGAAGTCATTTTTTCGAGACCGATCTAGTTCGAAATATCTTTTGTATTTCTCTATTTTCATTTGAAATTCAATTTAATTGAAGCAAAGATAGGAGATTTTGGGGGTTATTCAATAATACATAGTGCGATACAGTAAAAACAAAAAGTATAATAAGAAAAGAATAGATACTTCAGAAATTGGCAAATTCATCAACGGATTCTCTATTTTCTCTTTGTTCCATCGAATCTATTTATGTTCATTATAGGATAAGAAGATGGTTAGAAATCCTTTATTTTTTCACGCCAATCGCTCTTTTGATTTTGGAAAAAAAGTTATTTATCAATATACTCTTTCTTCTACACATCTGATTCCCCTCACAGTGGAGAATGGCAATATAGTTAGGATTTATTAAAAAAATGGAAAATCCATTCATGGAAAAGCCTTTCCGCGGGGGCACTAATCTCTTTTTAACGTCCAATTAGATCGGAAAATCGTTCAAATTAAGAACGGGAGCTCGTTGCTTTTTTGTTTCCCGATAATTAGAGCCATATAACTCTATCCATTTATTAACTCAGACCCACTTTAATAATATAAATATTATATTATAATTTTTTTCGTTTTATGTTCCGCACCAAGAATTCAAACAAGGTTTGGAACCGATCCAAAAAAATTTATCAGAATTCTCCATTAATACGACATGCTATTTTTTCCATTCATTCCTTTCAGCAGGATCAGTCGTGGTCTTACAAACTATACCAAGGTATGGACGAATTTATTTCTTCATACAAATGCGTAAAAGACGTTAGCCGCACTTAAAAGCCGAGTACTCTACCATTGAGTTAGCAACCCCCCCCAAAAAAATTACGTTATGTAGATATAATTATCATAAAAAAGTAGAATCATCATTAAAAAATTTAATAATAAATTAAATAAAAAAAAGAAAGATAAAGTCAAATTTACAAATTTATATGATTTACAAATTTCTTATGGATGAAATATATATGTATATCGTATTTCTTAATATGCTGGATTTGCTTTATTTTCTATATTTTATTTTATAAGTTGTTTGTTATAAATTTTCTATTTTATTCTTTTTATTATAAATTTTATAATTATATATATTATATATTTATATTTCAAAATTTTTATGTTTTGCAAAAGATATAAAATATATATATAAAACTTAAAAAAACTGAAAGACTAAAATAAAGAGATAAATAGATCCGAAACTAAGATCTAATTGCCCAGATCGAATTATATTTATTTGATACACTGTTGTCAATATGAATGTAAATGTGTTGAGAAAAATATCTGCAACGAAGATTAGTTAAAATAAAAAACCAAAATTGCCTTTATTATGCTCTTACATAGAGAGAGGGTTGTTCACAAAGACATATTTTTATATATAAAATTCGGGATGCTCTGGGACGGAAGGATTCGAACCTCCGAATAGCGGGACCAAAACCCGTTGCCTTACCACTTGGCTACGCCCCATTTATATTTTGATTCAACACAAATAAACACTACTATTGGTATTGGTTCTTCGTCAATTCACTGAATTTGTTGATCATAATATAGAATTCTATTAAGATATTGTATGAAAATATGATTTCTTCTATTCTTTTTTTAGTTAAGAATTGAAGGATTTTTGATTGGGTAAGTTTAAAGTTTTTGGTCTACCTTACTTCTTTTTTATTACTTGATACTTTAAAAAATATCAATTTTTATATCAATAACCTATTAATATCAATAACCTATTAATAACTCAATCAAAATGAAATTCTCTTCAAGAACAAAATGTTTGTTATGCTTAATATTTTTAGTTTGATTTGCATCGGTTCTACCCTTTATTCAAATTCAAGCAATTTTTTCTTTACAAAATTGCCCGAAGCCTACGCCTTTTTGAACCCGGTCGTGGATGTTATGCCAATAATCCCTCTGTTCTTTTTTCTATTAGCTTTTGTTTGGCAAGCGGCTGTAAGTTTTCGATGAGATCTTTAATACTGTCCTCAAAAAATTTATAATTTATTCGATAAACAAAATTATAGTACTTAATAAGATATAAGATCGGATAAGTTTTTATAGTATAAGTTTATTGTATAGACATGAAAAATCTGGATTATCCCATTTCCCCATTCTGAGCTTTTTTCCATGTCATTGAAAAAAACCTAGTCTAGTAGAGTACCCCGCAATATCGAATTGTGGGGATAAAAAAACTTGCAATGAAAGACTCAACTCTATATTCAAAATGAATTTAGAAAAATTCTTTGCTCTTTCTAAAAATTTCTAGAAACTGCTTTATTTCTTTGTGTCAAAATATGATATAAAATATGATATATAGAGAATATATTTTCTTTTTTTCCAAACCAAAAAAGATCTTGGAGATTGTCTAATGCTTACTCTCAAACTCTTTGTTTATACAGTAGTGATATTCTTTGTTTCTCTCTTCATCTTCGGGTTTTTATCTAATGATCCAAGGCGTAATCCTGGACGTGAAGGTGAAGAATAAAACAAAAAGAAAAATATGGCTTTTTCCTTGCTTAATTTTTCAATGTTCTTAGCATTTTAACTATAGTCTACATTTTGATCTCTAACTATATACTATACTACATTTTTATCTTTAACTATTAACTAAATAAATAAAGCAAAAAGGTTTGATAAATTTTAAAGATAAAAAATACCAAATCATCAATGAAACCGGAAAGAGAGGGATTCGAACCCTCGGTACGAATAATTCGTACAACGGATTAGCAATCCGACGCTTTAGTCCACTCAGCCATCTCTCCCAATTTAAAATAATTACTGTGTTAAAGTTAAATAAGTAAAGCTTAAAAAAACAAAGCCTCTTTGCTATGTCTCTTTTTTTTTATCTTTTTGTACTTTAAAATATATAATCTGAATAATCTTTAATTTTAATATATAATCTAAATATCTATAACTATACAAAGAATATACACGATAATTTTGTTTTGAATAGATAATTATTGTGTAGTTTTTTGGTTTTATATAGTTTTATTTTTGTCCAAAAATGTTATTTTCACAACCTGGCCCGTGTCACGGGCCATTCTTGTTGAAAAAATTGTATTAGAAATTTTTTATTTTTAGATAAATATTAGATAAAATTGTTTATTTGATTCGAAAACAAAATACTTGTTATTGAAACAATCAGAAAGAGGACTATTTCCATTCCTATCCTATAGATCAAATGATATAAAGTCAACGAATCTTTTTTCCCTAATCTCGTTGGGTCCATGAAGAAATACAATATCAACGCTATACTTTTCGTGATTCTTTTATGATCCTACCAGGATCATGTCCCGTCCTTTTACTCGACAAAAGATTCATTTCTATACAATAATCGCATCATAGCGGGTATAGTTTAGTGGTAAAAGTGTGATTCGTTCTATGATAATCCAAAAAGTTAAGGGATCTTCGGCATATAATATATCCCGATCAAAAACTTTATTTCTAAAAAGGATTAAATCCTTGACCTCTCAATAAGAATTTTGAGGAATAATATACATTCTCGTGATTTGTATCCAAAAGTCAATTAGAAATTGAAAAATTGGATTATAAGATTACGAAACATAATTTTTGACTTTCAATTGAATAAGTATGAGTAAAGAATCCATGGATAAAGACAGAAAAGCTTATTTCTAATCGTAACTAAATCTTCAATTTTGTATTTGTTTTGTCTAATCGAGATTGAAGCAAAATTGAATATTAAACGATGACTTTGGTTTACTATAGACATCGACATCTTGTTTTATCTCGGTAGAAAAAAACCTTTTTCTAAAGATTTTATCAAATAGAAATAGAGAACGAACTAATTAGAAAGATTATTCAAATCCCCTCCTCTAGAAGGATCATCTAAAAAGCGCGTTGTTTTAAATGCATTAACATTAAGACAAAAAAGGGCTGACATAGATGTTATGGGTTTAATTTTTTTTCACTCACGTCTTATAGCTGGAAATATTTCCATATTTTTTTTATATCTATAAAGGAGCCGAATGAAATCAAAGT